TATATAATATAATTCAAATTTATAACACTATATATCAACACACGCCATAATTAGTTGATGATGCCGATCGGGCCTAACCTGGTTTAGGGGTTTAACAGGATAACTTAGGACTTGCTGGGCATGGGGGGTAGGGGGGGTTTACCGCGCGCGAGAAGGGGGGGAATCTCATAATAGTATGTGGAATCTGGAGTAAAGGTATGCACATGAAATACATATCTGTGGATCTTTAGGATTATGTCATTAAGGCACACATTAACATTTATGAAGCAAGGAAATGGACTCCCTTGATGGGACCTGTTGGGATTGATGCATGAAATATGCCAGGTGAAAGTGATCCCAAAAAAAAATACCCCATGCCTTTAAATGAACGCTTTGCTTGGGGAGTTTGTGCTATAAAGAGGTACCACCAATAACTTATGCCAGGATAATTCACTTTTGGGGGGTTGAAATAAAATGGACCTGAAATAGGAACCAGATGCCAGTAATAGTGCAAGTTGTGAAACCCCCACGATTTTTGTCCCTGACCCTATCAAGGAGTCCGTACATTAAGGTATATAGGGTTGGTGGTCTCTTACTACATTAATAAGGTTTAGGGAATAGAACTGTTGTTCAGGCATAGGAATTATTGGAACATGCAGTTATTTGAGGTAGGCAATTTCTTCCGGTCAACGGGAGTTCTAGTGGAACTTCAATAGGTGGCAAATGTATGTAGTGGTTATGTGACTAGGTGATGTAGGAGGATGTTATATAATTTTATGGCCGAGTTTAATTTAATGAATTAAACCATTATGTAAAATTATGCATAATATGTACTAAAGCATAGGGTTGTATTATGCATATTATGTACTATACCATAGTAAATTAATGCATGTCGGAACATGCTGTTAACAGAAAATAGTTTAGTTTAGAATCCTAGCTTTGGGAGTTAGGGGTGGGAGTTAAAATCTCTCTTTTCTGGCACTAGGAAGGATTTTAACCTTCGGTCTCCGGATTACAAGACCGGCGCTTTAGGGGCTATGCTACTAGGGCAATGAAGGTTGAGGAGTTTATTTTCTAATCAGCCTGTTAGAGGGTTTAAGATTAGGAATAATGAGAAGTATAGGACGGAGGCAATTTGTCCGATGATGACGAAGGGGTGTTCGACTGGTATTCCGCCGATTCAGGTGAGGATTATTACGTCTGCTACCAGAAGTCAAAATATAAATTGGGCGACGGGGCGGAAGGTGAGGCCTCGTTGTTTGGATGTGTGGAGCAAGGGCACGACTATAAGTACGAGGATGGAGAATAATAGGGCGAGGACTCCTCCTAGTTTGTTGGGGATGGAGCGTAGAATGGCATATGCAAATAGGAAGTATCATTCTGGTTTGATGTGGGGAGGGGTTACTAGAGGGTTGGCTGGGGTGAAGTTTTCTGGATCTCCTAGCAGGTTGGGGGAGAAGAGTGCTAGGGACGCTAGGGCTGTTAATAGGATGAGGAATCCTAGAACGTCTTTGTAGGAGAAGTAGGGGTGGAAAGAGATTTTGTCTGCGTCAGAGTTTAGGCCTAACGGGTTACTTGAGCCGGTTTCATGTAGGAAAAGGGCGTGTAGGAGTGTGGCTCCTACGACTGCGAATGGTAATAGAAAGTGGAATGCGAAGAATCGTGTTAGTGTTGCATTGTCCACGGAGAAGCCGCCTCAGATTCATTGCACTAGTATGTCTCCTATATAGGGTACTGCTGATAGGAGATTTGTAATGACTGTTGCTCCTCAGAAGGATATTTGGCCTCACGGTAGTACATATCCGACGAATGCTGTTGCTATTGTAAGGAGTAATAAAACAACTCCGATGTTTCAGGTTTCTTTGTATAGGTAGGAGCCGTAGTATAGACCTCGGCCAATATGCAGATAGATACAGAGGAAGAAGAAGGAGGCTCCATTGGCGTGAAGGTTGCGGATAATTCATCCGTAGTTTACGTCTCGGCAGATGTGGGCTACGGATGAAAATGCAGTTGAAATGTCTGATGTGTAGTGTATGGCTAGGAATAGTCCTGTTAGGATTTGTGTTATTAGACAAAGTAGTAAGAGAGAGCCAAAGTTTCATCATGCGGAGATGTTGGAGGGGGCGGGGAGATCAATTAGTGCGTCGTTAACAATTTTGAATAAGGGGTGTGTTTTTCGGATGACCATAAGTTCTTATAGTTGAATTACAACGGTGGTTTTTCAAGTCATTAGTCCTGGTTAAAGTCCTGGTGAGAATTATGATGTATTTTCTTGATCTTCTTTTATTGAGTTTGGTGGTGGGTTTGGTGGGAGTTGCTTCTAATCCTGCTCCGTATTTCGCGGCTTTAGGGTTGGCGATGGCAGCTGGGGTGGGGTGTGTGGTTTTAGTTGGGCATGGTGGGTCATTAATTGGTTTAATACTATTTTTAATTTATTTGGGGGGTATATTAGTAGTATTTGCTTATTCAGCGGCTTTAGCCTCTGAGCCTTTTCCTGAGACATGGGGGGCGGGGTCAGTGAAAACTTATGTTATGATGTATCTGTTTGTAGTGGGGGTGGTGGGGTGATGATTTTGAAGTGGTTATGGGGGCTGGGTTGTTGTGGATGAGTTTAAGGAATTTTTTATGGTGCGGGGGGACGTGGGGGGAGTTTCTTTAATGTATTCTGTTGGGGGAGGAATGTTGGTTGTGTGTGCGTGGGTTTTGTTATTATGTCTTTTTGTAGTGTTAGAGCTAACTCGTGGTTTGAGTCGTGGAGCGCTTCGAGCGGTTTAAAGTGTGGATAGTAGGGCGATGGCCAGGGCAATTGAGATTAAATAGGAGGTTAGATAGACTTTAATAATGTTTGTGTTGGTTTTGTCAAAGAGCGAGGAGATGTAGTGGTGTGCGGGGTGTAGGCCTTTTGGTCCAATTTCTATTCATTGTCGGTCGAATTTAGTTGCTTGTTTGCCCAGTAAGAGGTTTAGTTTGGGCATTATTCGGTGAATAATGGGGGGAAAGAATCCTAGCATGTTGGAGAAGTTATGTAGCAGGAGTGAAGGGGAGACTTTAATTTGTTTGGTGGTTGCAGTGGCCAGGGCTAGTGCGATAATGAGACCCACAATTGTGACTAGTAGTGCGGCTAATTTAAGGGAAAGTGGTATTGTTATAGTTGGGGTTTTTGAGGGTAGGAAGTTTAGGGTGAGGATTAGACCTGCGATGATGCTTCCTCAGGCTAGGCGCTCGATGGGGGCAGTTAATGTTTGGTGGTTTTCGTTAATTGGGGATAAGGCCGGGAATCGAGGGGACCCCATAGTTACAAAGAAGATTACTCGTAGGCTATATACTGCAGTGAATGATGTGGCGATTAGTGTTAGGGCCAGGGCTCAGGCGTTTAAGTGAGAGGTGTTTAGAGCTTCAATAATTGCATCTTTTGAGAAGAATCCTGCTAGGAAAGGTATTCCTGTGAGGGCGAGGCTTCCAATGATTAGGCAGGAGGAGGTGAATGGTATGAGTTTGTGTAGGCCTCCTATTTTTCGAATGTCTTGTTCATCATTGAGGCTGTGGATGATGGATCCTGAGCAGAGGAATAGTATGGCTTTGAAAAAAGCATGGGTGCAGATGTGTAGGAAGGCTAGTTGGGGTTGGTTTAATCCAATAGTGACTATTATTAGGCCTAGTTGGCTTGATGTTGAAAATGCTACAATTTTTTTGATGTCATTTTGGGTGAGGGCGCAGGTAGCAGTGAACAGGGTAGTTAGGGCGCCCAAGCATAGGCAGGTGGTTAATGCTAGTTGATTGTCCTCTATTAATGGGTGAAGGCGGATTAGTAAGAAAATGCCTGCAACTACTATAGTGCTTGAGTGTAATAGAGCTGATACCGGGGTTGGGCCTTCTATGGCGGAGGGGAGTCAAGGGTGTAGGCCAAATTGTGCGGATTTTCCGGTAGCGGCTAAAATAATTCCTATTAAAGGTAGGGTTATGTCGAAGTCTTTAGACAGGAGGAAGATTTGGGGAATTTCTCAAGAGTTAAAGTTTATTGCGATTCAGGCTATGGCTAGGATTAAACCTACGTCTCCGACGCGGTTATAAATGACTGCTTGTATGGCTGCTGTATTGGCGTCGGCTCGGCCGTGTCACCAACCAATGAGTAGAAAGGATATAATTCCTACTCCTTCTCAGCCAATGAACAGTTGGAATATGTTGTTGGCGGTAACTAGGGTGATTATTGCTACTAGGAACAATAGGAGATATTTGAAGAATCGGTTTAGATAGGGGTCAGAGTGCATGTATCATGATGCGAACTCTAGAATTGATCAGGTTACGTATAGGGCTACGGGGGTGAAAATTAATGAGTAGTGGTCAAATTTAAAGCTGATATTAATGTCGAAACTTGAAATGTTTATTCAATTTCATGTGGTGATAATAGTTTCTGTTCCTTGGTCTAAGAAAATGACTAAGGGAATAATATTGATGAAAAATGCAGTGCTTACTGCTGTTTTGGCGTGTTTAAGAGCTCAGTCTTGTTTTAGGGGGTGGGGGCTAAGTGTCATGATAAGGGGTCAAATGAGTGTTGTTAAGGTTAATAGGAGAGTAGTAGTTATAATAGTATTTACCATAGCTGCTACTTGGAGTTGCACCAAGAGTTTTTGGTTCCTAAGACCAACGGATGAACTATTATCCTTTAGAAGCGTTTGAATGAGCCATGGAATTTAACCATGGTGATAGGGATTAGCAGTCCTTATTGCCTCTGGCCTCTTTCGGTGGATAAGAGGAATTTAACCTCTATTTTTAGAACCACAATCTAATGTTTTGTGTTAAACTATATCTACAATATCATCAGCCTCATATAATTTCTGGCTTTGTGATGAGAAGAATGATGGGGAGGAGGTGAAGTGTTATTAATAAGTGCTCTCGTGTGTGGAAGGGTTGTAGATTGGTAATATGTTGGGGGAGGGGCCCTCGTTGTGTTATTAAGAATAGGTATAGGGAGTAGGCTGCGGTGATAAGGGTGCCTGCTCCCGTCAGAATAAGGGTTCAAGGGGACCAGTTAAACATTGTTGTGATAATTATTAGTTCTCCTATTAGGTTGGGGAGAGGGGGCAGTGCTAGGTTTGCTAAGTTAGCAATGAATCATCAGGTGGCTGTTAATGGGAAGATAATTTGGAGGCCTCGGGCTAGTACTATGGTTCGGCTGTGGGTTCGTTCGTAGGTCGTATTAGCTAGGCAGAATAAGGCAGAGGATACTAGGCCGTGGGCAATTATTAGTACTAAAGCTCCGGTAAAACCTCATGGTGTTTGGATTAAAATGCCTCCTGCTACCAAGCCTATGTGACTTACGGATGAGTAAGCGATTAGGGATTTGAGGTCCGTTTGTCGTAGACAAATGGAGCCTGTTATAATCACGCCTCATAGGGCTAAGGCAATGATAGGGTAGACTAGGTCTTTTGACAGGGGGTCTAGGATAATTATTATTCGTATTATGCCATAGCCTCCTAGTTTTAGTAGAATTGCTGCTAGAACTATTGAACCTGCTACGGGGGCTTCTACATGGGCTTTTGGTAATCACAGGTGGATGCCATATAATGGTATTTTTACTAGGAAGGCGATTAAACAGCCGGCTCATCAGATTTTATCTCCTCATGTATAAAGGTTTAGAGGTTGGGAGTATTGAATGGTAGTTATTGAAAGGGTTCCTACATCTGTGTGTAGTAATAGGAGGGCGACTAGTAGGGGAAGGGAGCCGGTTAAGGTGTAGAATAGAAAATAAGTTCCTGCACTTAGTCGTTCGGCTTGATTACCTCATCGAGTGATAATGATTAGTGTTGGGATTAGGGTTGCTTCAAATATAATGTAAAATATGATGATCTCGGTAGCCCCGAATGCTATAATTAGGAATGTTTGTAAGGAGGCTAATAGGGTGATGTAGGTTCGTTGGCGGCTAATGGGCTCTGTTTTAATGTGATTTTGGCTGGCTAGAATTATAAGAGGAAGTAATCAACAAGTGAGGACTAGTAAAGGTGTTGATAAAGGATCTGTGCCTATGTAATGGTTGGAAGAGGCCCAGCCCGTTTCTAAAGGGTATTTTAATCAAGTAAGGCTAATTAGGGCAATAATAAAGCTTTGAAAGGTTGTTGTGGTTCATAGTCATTTTGGGGAGGTTGTTCAGATCGTGGGGAATAGTATGATTGTAGGAATTAGGATTTTTAGCATTGTAGGAGGTTTAGGGCTTGTAGGCGGTCTGTTCCATGGGTTCGGGCTGTGGCAACCAATAATGCTAAGCCTGCGCTAGCTTCGCAGGCTGAAAAGGCCAAGAGTAGAATGGGTGCGGCGGAGAAGGCGGTAGCTTCTAGTTGTAGTATTCAAAGGGCCAGAGCTAGGAATAAGGATAGTATTATGCCCTCTAAACAGAGTAATGCTGATATTAAGTGATTGCGGTGGAATGCCAGGCCTGTTAGTCCGAGGGTGAATGCTGAGGTAAAGGTGAAGTATGCGGGTGTCATAAGGGAATCACGGACTTTAACCGTGGTTTTCTGAGCCGAAATCAGAGGTCTTATTTTTGGACTAATTCCCTATTCAGCTCATTCCAGGCCTCCTTGGACTCATTCATAAATTAGGCCCAGTGTAAGTAAAATTAGTACAGTTGCGGCTCATAGAAGAGTGTAGGAGGGGTCGGGTAGTTGATTGCCCCAGGGCAGGGGTAGTAGGAGAGCGATTTCTAGATCAAATAGTAGAAATAGGATAGCAATTAGGAAGAAGCGTAGGGAAAAAGGCAGGCGTGCTGATCCAAGGGGGTCAAAGCCGCACTCGTAGGGAGATAGTTTTTCTGTGTCGGGGTTTATTTGTGGTAATCAGAATGATACTAGGGCTAGGATTGTGGAAAGGACTGTGGAGATAGCCATTATAACTATAATTAGATTCATTATCTTTCCTTGGATTTTAACCAAGACTAGGTGATTGGAAGTCACTCGTACTGACTTTGAATACTAGAAAGATATGAGCCTCATCAGTAAATAGAGACGTATAAGAATAATCATACAACATCTACGAAGTGTCAATATCAGGCAGCTGCTTCGAATCCAAAGTGGTGTTCTGATGTAAAGTGGTACTGGATTTGTCGTAAAAGGCCGACAGCCAGGAAAGTTGAGCCAATAATGACATGGAGTCCATGGAAGCCTGTTGCTACGAAGAATGTTGAGCCATATACTCCGTCTGCGATGGTGAAAGGGGCTTCATAGTATTCTATGGCTTGAAGGGCAGTGAAGTATAAACCTAGCAGGATTGTGAGGGCCAGGGATTGAATGGCTTGTTTGCGTTCCCCCTCTATTAGGCTGTGGTGGGCTCACGTGACAGTTACGCCGGATGCTAGGAGAACGGCGGTGTTGAGGAGTGGTACTTCGAAGGGGTCTAGAGTTGTAATTCCAGTGGGGGGTCAGCAACCTCCAAGTTCTGGCGTGGGAGCGAGGCTGGAGTGGTAAAATGCTCAGAAAAATCCTAGGAAGAAGAAAACTTCTGATGTAATGAAAAGAATTATGCCATATCGCAGGCCTTTTTGTACGGGCGGCGTGTGGTGACCTTGAAAGGTGCCTTCTCGTACAATATCTCGTCATCATTGATATATGGTGAGAAGCAGTAATACTAGTCCTAGGGTTATTAGGGTTGTTGAGTGGAAGTGGAACCAGATTGCTAAACCTGATGTTATTAGGAGAGCAGCTACTGCGCCGGTTAGGGGCCATGGGCTAGGATCTACCATATGATATGCATGTGCTTGGTGGGCCATTAGACGTTTTCTTGTAGGTATAGGCTTAGTAGGAGAACAAAGACATAAGCTTGAATCACGGCTACTGCTACCTCTAGGAGTGTTAATAATACTAATAGGATGGCGGTGAGTGTGGCTACGGTAGTTATTATGGGCATTAGTGTAATTGTGGCGGTTGAAATAAGTTGGATTAGCAGGTGCCCAGCTGTAAGGTTAGCTGTTAGTCGTACTCCTAGTGCTAAAGGTCGAATGAATAAGCTAATTGTTTCGATAATGATTAGGACTGGGATTAAGGGAACGGGGGTCCCTTCTGGTAGAAGATGGCCTAGTGCTGCTGTTGGCTGGTTTCGAAGTCCAATAATTACGGTTGCTAATCAGAGTGGGACGGCTAGGCCTATGTTTAGGGATAGTTGTGTTGTTGGTGTGAAGGTGTAAGGTAATAAGCCTAAGACGTTAAGTGTTAGGATGAAGATTATTAGGGAGGCTAGGATTATAGCTCATTTGTGGCCTGCTTGATTGATGGGCAATAGTAGCTGTTGTGTGAATGTTTTAATGAATCAGCTTTGGAGGGAGACCAGGCGATTACTTTGATAACGGTTAGTGGGGGCGGGTACTAGAATTCAAGGTAAAGTAAGTGCAATGGCAATTAGGGGGATTCCCAGGTGTGTGGGGCTTATAAATTGGTCAAATAGGTTTAGTGCCATGGTCAGTTTCAGGTGTCTGATTTAAGGGTCTCGGCGCTTAGTGCTGTGACCTCATTTGTAAATGTGTGATTTAGTACTTTGTGGGGGATTACTGTTAGAAAAATTAGTCATGAGAACACAAGGATTGCAAATCATGGGGCGGGGTTTAATTGTGGCATGTCACTAGAGGTGGTTGGGGGTCACCAATCTTTAGCTTAAAAGGCTAACGCTAAACCCTATTTAGCTTCCTAGTGAGGCGTCTTCAAGCATGAGGGAGGATCAATTTTCAAAATGTTCTAGAGGAACGGCTTCTACAACAATAGGTATAAAGCTGTGGTTAGCTCCGCAAATCTCGGAACATTGTCCGTAGAATACTCCTGGGCGGGAAGTGATAAATGATGTTTGGTTTAATCGCCCTGGTACAGCGTCTATTTTAATTCCTAATGCGGGAACAGCTCAGGAGTGTAATACGTCTTCAGCTGACACTAGGACTCGAATTGGGGATTCTATAGGGATTACTATTCGATGGTCGGTTTCAAGTAGTCGGAATTGGCCTGGGGCGAGGTCTTGTGTTGGGATTATATATGAGTCGAAGGCTAGATTTTCATAATCTGTATATTCGTAGCTTCAGTATCATTGATGTCCTATAGCTTTCACGGTTAGATGGGGATCATTTACTTCGTCTATTAGGTAAAGAATTCGGAGGGATGGAAGGGCAATTAGAATGAGGATTACAGCTGGTAGAATTGTTCAGACGATTTCAATTTCTTGAGAATCTAAAATATATTTGTTGGTAAGTTTGGTGGTAACTATTACAACAATAATATATAGTACTAGGGTGCTAATTAGGAAAACGATTATTAAGGCATGGTCGTGGAAGTGGAGAAGTTCTTCTATTACAGGGGAGGCCGCGTCTTGGAATCCTAATTGTGAGGGATGTGCCATTAAGCTGTTAAGCTTAAGATACGCAGGATTTTAACCTACAATTTTGCCTTGACAAGGCAGTGTAATATTCTTTTTTACTAGTATCTTATAGAAGAAAGTGACAGAGCGGTTATGTGACTGGCTTGAAACTAGTTTATGGGGGTTCGATTCCTTCCTTTCTCGTTAATTTGTTCGTACTTGTACGAATGCTGGTTCTTCAAATGTGTGGTAAGGTGGAGGGCACCCGTGCAATCACTCTACGTTTGTAGAGGTTAATTCGACAGAGAGCACTTCTCGTTTAGCAGTGAAGGCTTCTCATAAGATATAGAGGAATATTACGACTGCTACTAGAGAGATTAGGGAACCAACAGATGAAATAATGTTTCATAATGAGTAGGCGTCTGGGTAATCTGAATATCGTCGTGGCATGCCAGCTAAGCCTAGGAAGTGTTGGGGGAAGAAGGTAAGATTAACTCCTACAAATATTGTTCCAAAGTGGATTTTTGTTCAGGTGTCATGTATTGTATAGCCCGTAAATAGGGGGAATCAGTGTACGAAGGCTCCTATGATGGCAAATACGGCCCCCATTGATAAGACGTAGTGGAAGTGGGCTACTACATAATATGTGTCATGAAGTACAATGTCGAGGGATGAGTTGGCTAACACGATTCCTGTGAGGCCTCCTACAGTGAATAGGAAAATAAAACCAAGGGCCCATAATATAGGGGTTTCTCATTTGATTGACCCTCCATGCAAGGTAGCAAGTCAGCTGAATACTTTTACGCCTGTTGGAATTGCAATGATTATTGTTGCGGATGTAAAATATGCTCGAGTGTCTACGTCTATTCCTACTGTAAACATATGATGGGCTCATACGATGAAACCTAATAAGCCGATGGCCATTATGGCTCATACTATTCCTATATAACCAAAGGGTTCTTTTTTCCCAGAGTAGTAGGCTACAATATGGGAGATTATTCCAAACCCTGGAAGAATTAAAATGTACACTTCTGGGTGGCCAAAGAATCAGAATAAGTGTTGGTAAAGGATGGGGTCTCCTCCTCCGGCAGGATCGAAGAAGGTTGTGTTAAGGTTGCGGTCTGTTAATAGCATTGTAATGCCGGCAGCTAAGACGGGCAGGGATAGTAGTAGGAGTACTGCTGTAATTAGGACGGCTCAAACAAATAAGGGAGTTTGGTATTGGGAGATGGCAGGGGGTTTTATGTTAATAATAGTTGTGATGAAATTAATTGCTCCTAGAATGGAGGATGCACCTGCGAGATGTAGAGAGAAGATAGTTAAGTCTACAGAGGCCCCCGCGTGTGCAAGGTTTCCAGCAAGTGGGGGATAAACAGTTCATCCTGTTCCTGCCCCGGCTTCAACTCCGGAGGAGGCTAGTAGCAGCAGGAAGGAGGGAGGTAGTAATCAGAAGCTCATGTTGTTTATTCGTGGGAATGCCATATCTGGTGCTCCAATTATTAGTGGCACAAGTCAGTTGCCAAAGCCTCCGATCATGATTGGCATTACTATAAAGAAAATTATGATGAAGGCATGAGCAGTAACAATGACGTTATAAATCTGGTCATCCCCTAGAAGGGCTCCGGGTTGGGCTAGCTCAGCCCGAATTAGCAGGCTAAGGGCAGTGCCAACTATTCCGGCTCAAGCACCAAATACTAAGTAGAGGGTACCAATGTCTTTATGGTTAGTTGAGAAGAATCAGCGTGTGATTGTCACAGGTAGGGTGGCCGAGGGTTTAGGCGGTGGATTGTAGCTCCATGTACAAAGGTTTAAGTCCTTTTCCTATCAAGTCTTGTGGTGTATTACACATCGGATTGCAAATCCGAAGATGCAGGCTAATTGCCTGCCGGGGCTTTCCCCGCCTTTTTGAAAGGAGGCGGGGGAAGTAGATGAATGCTCGCTGGCTTGAGCGTCTAGCTGTTAACTAGGAGTTTGTAGGATCGAGGCCTTCTCATCTAGTAAGGCTTTAGCTTAATTAAAGTGTCTGAGTTGCATTCAGAAGATGTGGGATAGAGTCCCGCAAGCCTTAGACAGGGACTAGGAGATTTTAACTCCTACTTAAAGCTTTGAAGGCTTTTGGTCTTGCATTATCCTAAGTCTCTAGCTAATTAGTGTTTGGGCGAGGGGGGTTAGGGGAAGTAGTATAAGGGTTATGGTTATTGTGGTGACTAACAGATTTTTGGTTTGTGTGTTTTGTAGGCGTCAGGGGGTTAAGGCGTTATTTGTGTTTGGAGCTATTGTGAGGGTTATAGAGTAGCATAGTCGTAAGTAGAAATATAGGCTTAATAGCGCGCTGAGTGCCATTATTGTTGCTGTTAGGGGGAGTCCTTGTGTAGTAAGTTCTTGTAAGATTAATCATTTTGGTATGAAGCCTGTTAGGGGAGGGAGTCCTCCTAGTGATAGTAGGGCGAGGGCGGCAGTTGCGGTCAGGACGGGGGCTTTAGCCCAGCTTGTTGCTAATGTGTTGATTTTTGTAGCGCTTATTAGTTTGAATGTTAGGAAGGTTGCTATTGTTATGACAATATATAGGCATAATGTTAGGATAGTTAGTTGTGGTTTGAGTTGTACGATTACAGTTATTCATCCAAGGTGGGCGATTGATGAATAGGCTAGGATTTTTCGTAGCTGGGTTTGGTTTAGGCCTCCCCATCCTCCAATGAAAACTGATAGTAACCCTAGGGCCGTAAGTAGTTGTGGGTGGGTAAATGGTGCTATTTGGATAATTAGGGCGAAGGGGGCCAGTTTTTGTCAAGTGGCTATGATAAGTCCTGTTGTAAGGTCTAATCCTTGTATTACAGGAGGTATCCAGAAATGTATGGGGGCTAGTCCTACTTTTAATGCTAGGGCTATTGTGACGAGGGTGGTTGCGATTGGGTGGGTTAAGCAATTGATGTTTCATTCTCCTGTTGCTCAGGCATTAATAGTGCTGGCAAATAGAATTGTTGCTGCTGCAGCTGCTTGTGCTAAGAAGTATTTAGTGGTAGCTTCTACTGCTCGTGGGTGGTGGTGTTGGGCTATTAGTGGTAAAATTGCTAGTGTATTAATTTCAAGTCCTATTCAGGCCAATAGTCAGTGGGAGCTCATGAATGTTAGGGCTGTACCTAGGCCGAGGCTGGATAATAAAATTATAATAATGTATGGACTCATTGGTAAGAGAAGGATTTTAACCTACATTTTTGGGGTATGGGCCCAAAAGCTTGATTTAGCTGATCTTACTAGGAAGTGGTGTAATGGAAACACTTGGGGTTTTGATCTCCATGATATGGGTTCGAGTCCCTTCTTTCTAAGGAGCCGGGGGGATTTTAACCTCCATAATTCACTCTATCAAAGTGGTCCTTGGGCATTCGGGCACAGCTCCTTGGTTACAGTTGGGGTGGTAAGCCTGTTAGTGCAATGGGCAGGGCAATGTGTCATAGAATTAGGGCTAGTGTCAGGGGCAGGAAGTTTTTTCATACGAGGTGTATTAATTGATCATATCGGAATCGGGGGTAGGATGCGCGAACTCATAAGAATAGTATGGAGAGTAGGGCAGCTTTTGTTATAATGTTGATTGAGGTGATTTCTGGTATAATAATATTATGAGTTGCGCCTAAAAATAGGATGGTTGAGAGGGTGTTTATTAGTAAGATGTTAGCGTATTCGGCTAGGAAGAAAAGGGCAAATGGGCCTCCGGCGTATTCTACGTTGAAGCCGGAGACGAGTTCTGATTCCCCTTCTGTGAGGTCGAAAGGAGCTCGGTTTGTTTCTGCTAAAGTGGAAATGTATCATATGGCGGCTAGGGGCCAGGCTGGAATAAGCAGTCATACTGCTTCTTGTGTTGTGTTAAATATTTGAAGGGTGAACCCTCCTGTGAAGATGATGATTGATAATAAAATTAGGCCGAGACTAACTTCATAGGAGATAGTCTGGGCGACTGCTCGTAGGGCCCCGATTAAGGCATATTTTGAATTGGAAGCTCAGCCTGAGCCTAGGATGGAGTAGACCGCTAAGCTGGAAAGGGCTAAGATAAATAATATACCTAGGTTTAGGTCTGTTATTGAGTGTGGTATGGGTATGGGTGCTCATAGGGTTAGAGCTAGGGTAAGGGCTAGTATAGGGGTGGCGAGGAAGAGGAATGGGGAAGATGTTGAGGGACGTACTGGTTCTTTAATGAATAGTTTTACACCGTCTGCGATTGGTTGTAAGAGTCCATAGGGCCCTACCACGTTAGGTCCCTTACGGAGTTGCATGTACCCTAGTACTTTGCGTTCAATTAGGGTTAGGAAGGCAACTGCTAATAGCACGGGTACAATGTAGGCTAGAGGATTAATTAGATAGGTAATTAGAAGTGTTATCATAATTAAGAGGAGGACTTGAACCTCCGGGGGAAAGGGCTTAGGCCTTTTGCAATTACCGGGCTCTGCCATCTTAATAATCTTATCTCGATTTCGGGTTATGCCCTCTCATTATTTAATTTAGTTGGTTGCATTAAATAGTGGTGGGGCGTATTAATAATATGGGCCCCCTTTTTCCGGTCCTTTCGTACTAGGAAAAGTGGCATTACAGATAGAAACTGACCTGGATTGCTCCGGTCTGAACTCAGATCACGTAGGACTTTAATCGTTGAACAAACGAACCCTTAATAGCGGCTGCACCATTAGGATGTCCTGATCCAACATCGAGGTCGTAAACCCCCTTGTCGATATGGACTCTTAAAGGGGATTGCGCTGTTATCCCTAGGGTAACTTGGTCCGTTGATCGGCATGATGCCGGATCTTTGTGGTCAGAAATTCTGTGACTTAGAGATGTCTCTCTTAGTTTTAGGATATTATCCCGGTCCGCGTGGGAGCTTTGTTTTCTCCCGCGGTCGCCCCAACCGAAGACAGGGATCAGTTGCTATTTAGTTTAATCTTGTTTGTGATTCTTGACATAGTTGATCTTAAGTCTTAAGCTCCAAAGGGTCTTCTCGTCTTGTAGTTTTATGTCCGCTTCTGCACGGGCAGATCAATTTCATTGACTTGAAAGGGGAGACAGTTAAGCCCTCGTTCCACCATTCATACAGGTCTTCATTTAAAAGACAAGTGATTGCGCTACCTTCGCACGGTCAAAATACCGCGGCCGTTTAACTTGTCACTGGGCAGGCAAGACCTCCTATACGTTGATTTTTGCAGGAGGCGATGTTTTTGGTAAACAGGCGAGGCTTGTAAGTGTTTGCCGAGTTCCTTCCTTTTCTTTTAGTCTTTCCTATGTAGGCCTTCCGGTGTGGGTTTAACGATTGTTTTATGTGAGGTTTTCTTGGTGTTTTAGGTGTTCACATTTCCCTCTTTGGTTGGGTTCGGTAATTACTAGTGGTTGGTCCGATCTAGTGTACACGTAGGCTAGGAGAAAGGGGTTCTTTCTTATTACTCATTTTAGCAGTATTTCTTCCATGTAGGCATGGAATGGCCTAATAAGGCTAGGGGTTTTAGATAGTGTATTTGAATAATGGATTTTTATTCCGCCAGAGCTTTAACGCTTTCTGTTTGGATGGCTGCTTTTAGGCCCACTAGAGCGGTTTATCTTATTTAATATAATCTTTAACCTCCTGATGAGGCTGTGTCCTATTTCAAAGGGGCTGTACCCCCTTTGACTAACTCTCACATGTTTCTTTATCTCGTGTAGTTTAAATTTATTTTTGAGCTAAGGAGTGTGAGGCTGAACTTCTATTCATTTCTTAGGCAACCAGCTATAACTAGGTTCGGTAGGTTTGTCACCTCTACCCGGAAATCTTCCCACTCTTTTGCCACAGAGACGGGTTGGCCCTAATTTATAGGCTGTTTCGGGGTAGCTCACGTAGTTTCGGGGTTTTGAACTAAAGTACGCTTTGCTCAGAGGGGCTAACTAAATCATGATGCAAAAGGTACGAGGCTTAGTCTCTGCTTTGTGGGGCTTTAATGATTTATTTCATTTCTCTTTCAGCGTTCCCTTGCGGTACTTTTTCTATAGCTTTAAGTGTGCCTTTTCTGTCTCACATACTTGGGCGGTAAAATGTTTTAATTTGAGCTGTTGGGGTCTTGTAAAGATTTTTAATGTTGATGAATAATTTTTGGTGTTTAAGCTAGCTGTTTAGCTCAGGGCGATCCAACTTGCATGGATGTCTTCTCGGTGTAAGGGAGATGCTTAACTATCTCAGCCACGTCCTGATTGTTCCAAGTGCACCTTCCGGTACACTTACCATGTTACGACTTGCCTCCCCGTGTGATTATGTGTTTTATTATATATTGGGTAGTTATAAATGTGGGGAGAGTGACGGGCGGTGTGTGCGCGTCTCAGAGCCTAATTCAAAAGGACACTCTGTTTGTTTTTTACTGCTAAATCCACCTTCAGACATTTATTTCAATATGTCATTCGTAATATTCTATGTGTATAGAAAATGTAGCCCATTTCTTCCCACTTCGTACGCTACACCTCGACCTGACGTTTTTGGGCGGGCCCGTTTTGCTTACTATTGAACCTTCACAGGGTAAGCTGACGACGGCGGTATATAGGCGGGGAAAACAAGAAGTGGTGAGGTTTAACGGGGGTTATCGGTTCTAGAACAGGCTCCTCTAGGTGGGTCTGAGACACCGCCAAGTCCTTTGGGTTTTAAGCTGTGCTCGTAGTACCCGGGCGGATGTTTGTGTAAGGGGACATCTAGGTTTATAGCTAAGCATAGTGGGGTATCTAATCCCAGTTTGTTTCTTAGCTTTCGTGGGGTCAGGTAATAATGTTTAAAGCTACTTTCGTGTTTGGGTTTCGTGCTCTCGGAATGCGTATGACAGCTTAGAGGGTCTTTAGCTTTATTACTTGTTTTCCTTAACCACCCTTTACGCCGTATTTATCAACTAGGGTCTTTCGTATAACCGCGGTGGCTGGCACGAATTTTACCGGCCCTTTTAACTCTAACTAAGTCAAGTTTGCACTTATGGCTTAATATTTATTACTGCTGAAATCCCTTGGGGGTGTGGCTTAGCAAGGCGTCTTGGGCAGAGATTGGTTGTGCCTGATGCCTGCTCCTCGTTCTCGGACAGAGGATTGAGGGCATTCTCACGGGGATGCGGATACTTGCATGTATAAATTGAGTTAAAGCTGATAGTAAAGTCAGGACCAAGCCTTTGTGCCCGTGGAATCTTTCTAGGATTCATCTTAACATCTTCAGTGTTATGCTTTGATTTAAGCTACACTAGC